AACTAAAGTCATCTTTTCATTTTATTAATTTATAGCTATTTTGCTTCAATCTTTCCTATAGAAAGAAAAAATGGAAGATTTAGTTACGATTAGAAATACGCTTTTCTATCTTTATCCATGGATCCTTTACTAATACTCAGTAAATTGGAAGTATTGATCCAATTAAAAAAAAATTATGTTTCGCAATTAAATAATCCAATTTTTCAATTTTAAATTGACCCTTGGATACAAATCACGAGAATGTATATTCTTCCTCGAATTCTTCGTTGAGAGGTAAAGGATTAAACCCTTTTAAGAAAAAAAGTTTTTGTTCGGAATATGAATCAAATCAAACCGAGGGATCCCTTAACTATAAAAGGGATTAATAAATCGAATCACACTTTTACCACTAAACTATACCCGCTACAATGCGATTATTGTATATAAATGAACCTTTTGTCGAACAAAACAAGGTAATTGTACGTAATCAAGATAGGATCCAAAATAATGATGAAAATTCTAGCATTGGTTTGTTATTTTGGTTTTGTCAGTAGACCTAATCAGATTAGTAAAAGAGCACTCCTAATTAAAATAAAGAAAGAACAAGTTCTTTCTTTTGCTGGAGGATTTTTGACAGAAGAGATAGGGCTCGATAAAACTATTTATTTTATGACATAAGAATGCATTCATTGCACAACAATCCACAGTTCCTTTTTTTCCAGTAAAGGAAAAGGAAATAAATAAGAAAAGAAAGAATAATAATAGACTCAAAAATGACACTTTGATTCTATCGAATTTAATTCGATATTCTAGGAATGGAAAGAGCCCTTCTTCTGATTGTTGTTTCAATAACAAGCATTTTTTGTTCCAAATAAATGGCCCGGCTAGGTACTGACCAGGCCAGGCCGTGAAAAGAACAAAAGCTCTTTCGAAAGAAGAGGTATTCTTGCTTTTTTCTTTTTTTATTCGAAATATATCTTTAGAACCTTTTCTTTATCTAAATGGGATTGCTTATAAAAGTAGTATATATTAAAGTTGTATATATCAATATATTCAAAAATAATAAAGAGAGATAAAGAAGGTATTTTTTTTCAAGCCTTACTTTTTGTGTAATGTAAGCTTTTTGTGTAATGTAAGATAGTAATTATCCTTTTTCAATTGGGAGAGATGGCTGAGTGGACTAAAGCGTCGGATTGCTAATCCGTTGTACGAGTTTTTCGTACCGAGGGTTCGAATCCCTCTCTTTCCGTTTCTGTTGATGACTTGGTATTTTCTTTTTTTTTCAAAACCTTTCCTTTGTTTTTTATTTTAAAATAATAGTTAAGGATGTGCAATAGATAAAATCCTAAGAACATTGAAAAATTAAGCAAGTAAAAAGAAAGGCCTTTTTATTCTTCACGTCCAGGATTACGTCCTGGATCATTAGATAGGAATCCAAAGATGAAGAGAGAAACAAAAAATATCACTACTGTGTAAACAAAGAGTTTGAGAGTAAGCATTACACAATCTCCAAGATTTTTTTTTTTGAAAAAAAAAGAGAATAGATTCTCCATTTTTATATCCCATATCCTATTTTGACACCAATAAATGAAATGGTTTCTCGAAATAAAAAAGAAAAAATAATTTTCAGAAATTCATTTGGAATAAGAGTCGAGTCTTTCATTCAAAAAAAAAGATCTTTCCTATATTGAGATGACTCTAAAAGGGTTTTTCAAAAAATGAAAAAGAATCAGAATGAGGAAAGGAAAGAGGGTGAGTCAGATTTCTCGCAGCTATCTAAGAATTGCTTGAATCGAGGGTTCATGCTGTAAGATTTATCTGATCTTATCCATTGTTAGCATTTTTTTTTTCGAATAAATCATGTCTAGGACAGTATTAAAGATCTCAACGAAAACTTACAGCAGCTTGCCAAACAAAGGCTAAGAGAAAAAAGAGAACGGGTATTACTGGCATAAAATCTACGATTGGATTCAAAAAAGCGTAGGCCTCAGGCAATTTGGCTAAGAAAAAACTACTCGAATAAAGGGTGGAATGAAGACAGATACAAATGAAACTAAAAATATTAAGCATAACAAACATTTTTTTTTCTTGGACTTGGAGATAATTGTATTTTGATTGAGTTATTGTTATTGATAATTGATACCCGTTAAAAATGAAAAAAAGTAAGGTATATCAAAAACTCCTTCTTTGAACTCACCCAATCAAAAATCCTTCAATTCTCAAAACAGAATAGAAGAAATCATACTTTTATACAATATCTTAATTGAATTATATGTAATGATCAATAAATTCCGTTTCATTGTATTGTCAAAACCTTAGGAACAATAGAGTCCATAGATATTTGGACTATAATTTTGAATTGACGAACAACCAATACCAATACTAGTGTTTATTAGTATTGAATAGAAATCGAAATGGGGCGTGGCCAAGTGGTAAGGCAACGGGTTTTGGTCCCGCTATTCGGAGGTTCGAATCCTTCCGTCCCAGCGAATACCTATTCTATATATAGATAGAAATATTTTTTATTAGAATAAAGAAAGGTTGTCTTTTTGAACTACCTTCTCTACTCTTTAAGAATAGAATATTGGATATTATGTGATTCTTGTTTCTGATTTTTAATGATTCTATTTTTCTTTAAATTGAAATCCTATTTTTTCACAAATTGAGTTTAAAGAAGATACATATAGATGGAACTGTATCGAGTTGTGATCTAGGAACATAGATTCCAAGAATTGGAAATAAAGCAAAATAGGGGGTCGCAAAAGAGGTTGAATGCGCCTTTCATCGTATGTCCATCCCCTTATACTTATGAATATTGATATTGAAGCTTAAGTTAGTTACTTCGAAAAGTCTTACGTCCCATATACCATATAATAAGAGTTAATCAACAATGTAAGATAGCAATTTCAATAGCTGTGCTTGTACAAATTGGATTAAGAAATAATCAAGTTACATACATATAACATATGTATTTTCTTTGAACCTCATTTTTAGGTATTTCATTTCGTATTTGATTTGTTTCTCATAAATAATTGTAAATCTATGTAATAATATAGACAGGGGGTAATTCATACATCCTATATATTCTATTCCCCTTGCTTTAAATCAAAATTATTGAACCCCCCAGTCAAAGAAACTACGCGTCAAATTAGGAAATGCTTAATGTATTATTGTCGTTCTATTTCAGTGATAACGTTTTTTGTTTTTTTGAAAAAGATTTTGGATCCGTTAATTTGAAATATTTTATATCGAATATTCATAATTCATTCCAATGACAATTGTTCAGTCTATCTGATAGAGGGAATTCTTTTTTTTTTTTTCTGATTTTCTTTTTCAGTATGAAATGAAAGAAAAAGAGCCTAAATCTTCAACCTTTTTTTTTATTTCCACGAAAAAAAGAAATTGATTTCTTTTTCTATCTATCTATATTTTTATAATTACTGAGATTTAGGTTTAATTCAAAGATGGATTATTTATGATGACAAATGCAATCTTTAGGAAAACTTTATTCCAATAGTGATATCCAGGTAGGTTTTTTTTTCAATTCAATAACTATTTGAATTTCATGATTTCTTATGAGTATTTGATATTCGAAGAAGTCTAAGATTGTTTAATATATCCTCTGAAGTTACTTGAAGATGCAATGTAGATTCAATACAAAGAACCTTTTTCTTCCTAATAATTCGAAATTATGTAGAAATTAATAATTAATAAATGAAATAAAAATATTGCATTCATCCAATAAAAAGAAAATAGGGGTTAAATTGAATTCTTGCTAAGACTTCTTTAGAAACCAATAGAACGACCGAACAAATGACTATTCATGATTCCATAATTGAATCAATTACATATCAGTTCCAAACTAGAGGAATGTTATGGTAAAACTTCGTTTGAAACGATGTGGTAGAAAGCAACGTGCGACTTGAAGGACATGATCAGTTGTGGATTCTTACACCCACCCTTTTGATTATATAGGAATGAAGGTGCTCTTGGCTCGACATCCTTTGTTCTGTTCCACTAGAATCCTCCATTTTTGTTGGGTTGTAGTGTAAACAGTATGTGATGTAGCTCGAGTAGAAAGTATTGATTCATTTCTCAGGGGCAAGGATCTAGGGTTAGTGCCAATTAATAAGTTGGAACAACTTCGTAAGTGTAGTCAATTTTTCGATTTCTAAATCGAAAGGATACAATTCGAGCAAGTTTCAAATCCAAAAAAGGAAAATTTGTTGGAATTAGTGAAACTCTTTTGATCAAAAGTGTATCGTGCGGGAATCAACCGTTTATGATTCTTTGATAGAAATAAATCAAAAAAAGGGGCATGTTGCTGCCATTTTGAAACGATTTAAAATCACCGAAGTAATGTCTAAACCCAATGATTCAAGGCAAAGATAAAATATCTTGGAACAAGGAAATACCTTTTTTAAAGGTCTCGACAACTCGATCAAGAATAAGAATGAGGAGTCCAAATAGATTCTAAATGAGACAAACAAAAAGGGGTTAGAGACCACTCAAAAAATCCAAATGCCTAAGGGTTTTCTTTTGAGCTATTTCAGAGTTACTCAACTTGAGTTATGAGAATACAAATGATTTTTTTTTGATAAAGAAAAAGAAGAATAAAAAAGTATTCATCGAATTTATTTGATTTAATGCTTTTATAGATCTATTTGACATTAGAATTGGATACATAGACATATCTTCTAATTTCTCGAGCCGTACGAGGAGAAAACTTCGTATACGTTTCTAGGGGGGGTTCTAGTTTATCTACGTCTATCCCAATGAGCCGTTTATCGAATCGTTGCAATTGATGTTCGATCCCGAAGAGAAGGAAGAGATCTTCGGAAAGTGGGTTTTTATGATCCGATAAATAATCAAACCTATTTAAATATTCCTGCTATTCTATATTTTCTGGAAAAAGGCGCTCAACCTACAGGAACTGTTTCTGATATTTTAAAGAAGGCGGGGGTTTTTACAGAATTTCGTCTTAATTGAAGGAAAGTCAATTAATGAAATACAAAAAAAAA